TGGAAAACCCGTTGCCGGACTTGATTAATCGCTCTTTCTTGTTCAAAAAGAATGGTTTCGTTTTTATAATTTTCTAATTGTTCCAAAATTTTATAAGTTGAATTAATCAAATTCAATTTTTCTCGTTCTATCTCAGAGTATCCATTTACTCGAAACTGATCTGCCTCCATTTCCACTTTCCGTAAGCGGGCCTGGGCTTTTTCCAGCTGTTGAACAGCTCCCCTTCGCAATTCTTCTGAATTTCTAATAGTATTCAAGATCTTCTGTTTTCGATTATCTAATAAATCACTTAATGAAAGTAGATTATCTTTCCATTCATTTTCATTTCAAAAATTCCATGATCCCTTCCCGAACCAAACATGAATCTTTCAATTCATTTGGCTCTCACGCTCAATTACTTATCAATTACTTAATTGAGAGAGAATTCATTCCCATACATATAGATACACATAGACTATAGATCTATATATATTTTGCGTAATGAGCCTATCCTCTCCCTCTTTTATCTATTCCTATTTCAAAATATTGATCTCTACCCATATTTCACAATATTGAAACTGATCAATAATGATAATCCAAGACTAAAATATTCGGAGGATTCTTCTGACAAAAATATATCAAATATAGAAATATATCAAATCAAATATATATATTTGTTTGTATAATATAGAATTTAGAATTAATAGAAAATTTCTAATGTTTAATTGTGTAATTGTCAGCAAAGTTGTTTCTTTTTTTTTCTTTCAAATCCAAAGAATTCTTCTAACTTTATACATAGGTCATCAACTCAGCATTGTAAAAAAGGCTCAAATCATTTTATCGATATGAGTGTTTTATATCGAAAAAGATTCGAACCATTCGTTTTGATTTCTGTATTGTCTAAAAAAAATTCTTTATTTTATAAACTGTGTATTTATAAACTAAACTATAGTAGTAGAAAGAGTACCACGCCGCATCTGAACTTCAAACAGTTTGGCTTTAACCATATTAACGGTCCCAGATTATTGGTTAATAGAGAATCAGAGTCGATATACCAATGAATGAATCACGAAATGCTATGGTTCTAAAATATGATTTTTGAATTGATTCAGAAGTAATTCGTGGGATGATGCACTCTTTCTAGTTCGAACAAAAAAAGTGCAGCTGGGTGGATCCAGCCTATTCTTGAAATAAACAACTCGCACACACTCCCTTTCCAAAAAAGATCAATACACCGAGCACTACGCTTAGATTTATTGGATTTGTTGCAAAAATATCGGTATTAAACCCGAAACTCCCGGCAGATGGCCAGTGACCCAAGGAAACGAAAGAATCGGTTACATTTTTCATATGATCTCCTATTTTGTTTTATATGGACTAAAAAAAAAAAAAAAGGCTTTACTTTGAACTAAGAAAAGGGGGAAGGAAGAAGGGGAGTCGGTGCGGTAATTCCTCATCCTCAAAAAAAATCCTTCCCATAGATTATTGTCCAACGAAAAAGTAATTGTAGGAGTGAAATCTTGATATACTTTGAAAAAGCAAGGGGTAAGTCTTAATCCATAAAAAAAATACAGAATTCTCGTATTTATAGGACTAAACAAAGGGATTGGCAAATAAAAGGGCCAATGCTACAACCAAACCATAAATAGTTAAGGCTTCCATAAAAGCCAAACTAAGCAATAAAGTACCTCGTATTTTTCCTTCCGCCTCGGGCTGTCTTGCAATACCTTCTACAGCTTGTCCCGCAGCAGTGCCTTGACCAACCCCAGGCCCAATAGAAGCAAGTCCTACAGCTAACCCAGCAGCAATAACGGAAGCGGCAGAAATCAATGGATTCATGATAAATTCCTCGCACCAAAATAAAGAAAAAGAAAGAAATAGTTAATGATACAATCATTCAATGAGTTTTGGCTTAATTATTCCGTCGCTCAAATTCAACCAGTTGAAGTAACTAAAAACTTCGAATTGAGAATTGAAGTAATAATATTCATTATTGAACTCTCAGAAAGAACTATTTCCATATCCCTTTTTTAGTTCCTATCCAAAGGCTTTTTGTGAATGCATACATACACCCTTTATCCGTCCACTTCTGTTTTCCAAACCTTTTTTTGAATTTTCCATTATTTGTCTTTATTTTATTTCATCTATTTGTTGATTCAATTGCGATAGATTAGATCTATCTTGAGTTCATATATAACTAGTTAATATCTAATATCATATATACGCGTCTTTCTTTCATAATGGAAACCAACTACTCTACTTCTATCTTAGCTTCAATCAGATTCTTAAATCTTAAAGGATGCGCAAGAGTTAGTGTATAGCCATTAACTTACATATACCTAATTCTAACCCCTTTCCTAAAAAAGGACATTTTTTTGAATCTCGTTTGTTGTAAATTCGTCTCTTCCTTTTTTATCATTATCTCACATGGATCTAATTATAATAAATGAATTCATTAGACCGACTCGTTGCATAGAAATAAAAAATAACAAAGAGTATTTAATTGAGCTAAATTCATGATCCGGATTTTAGGAAAAGGATATTTTCGATCTCTTTCCTTTTTTTTTATTAGACTTTAAAATACATTTACTAATAGTAATAGCTGAATCTTTTTTGCTATTACTCTAGATCCTTTATTTTTTTATTTATGTTGCCTAAGCAAAAAAAGACTAGACTATTTCAAAAACTCGTCAATGATGACCCTCCATGGATTCGCCTATATAAGCCGCAGCTAAAGTTGCAAAAATAAGAGCTTGAATCCCACTTGTAAATAATCCAAGGAACATCACAGGTATAGGAACTACTAAAGGTACTAAAGAAACAAGAACAAGAACTACTAATTCATCGGCTAATATATTCCCGAAAAGTCGAAAACTAAGTGATAAGGGTTTTGTGAAATCTTCTAAAATGTTAATGGGTAAAAGAATTGGAGTTGGTTGAATGTATTTACTAAAATACCTTAATCCTTTTTTTGAAATACCCGCATAGAAATATGCTACTGACGTGAGTAAAGCTAAAGCAACAGTAGTATTTATATCATTCGTGGGTGCGGCTAACTCTCCATGAGGTAATTCTATTATTTTCCAAGGTAAAAGGGCACCCGACCAATTAGAAACAAAAATAAATAGAAACATAGTTCCAATAAAAGGAACCCATGGACCATACTCTTCCCCAATCTGAGTTTTGGTCACGTCTCGAATGAATTCAAGAACATATTCGAAGAAATTTTGACCGTCAGTTGGAATAGTTTGTGGATTTCGAACAGCGAGAACGGCGGAACCTAATAAGATAGCAATTACAACCCAAGAAGTCATAAGTACTTGGGCATGGACTTGGAAACCCCCTATTTGCCAATAGAAATGCTGGCCGACTTCCACACTAGAGATATCATATAACCCCATTGGTGTGTTGATGGAACATGATATAACATTCATATTGTCCTCTGACATAAATATAACTTTACTTAAAATAATAAAGAATTATTTTGATTCAACCCTTTCCTTTTAAACTTGACCACTCGAATTGTATATCTTGTATACCAACTAAACTAATCACACAATATTGACACAGTCCATTTTTTATCTCTTTTGTACGATTCGGGAATAATATCCGACTCCATAAATCTATATCTATGGAGTTCAAAAATAGAATAATTTATTGATCTTATTATTAATCACGGATTTCGTATATAGCTAGAATGGCCCTCGCAAATTGCGAATACTAATTTGTTAAGAATTAATCGAATTGAAGCTAGAGCGTCATCGTTTGCTGGAATCGAAATATCTGCAAGATCGGGATCACAATTTGTATCAATTAAACAAACTGTTGGAATTCCCAAAGTGATACACTCCCGAAGAGCCGTATATTCTTCTTGCTGCTCAACTATAATTACAATATCAGGCAATTCTGTCATATATTGAATCCCGCCCAGATATGTTTGCAAACGAGATAATTGTCTCTTCAACATAGCTGCATCTCTTTTCGGAAGACGGTTTAGTCTCCCCGTCTTTTGTTCCATTCTCAAGTCCCTGAGCTTATGAAGCCGCGTTTCTGTAGTGGACCAATTTGTTAACATACCACCAAGCCACTTTTTATTAACATAATGACACCGAGCCTTTATTGCAGCCCGCGCTACGGAATCAGCTGCTTTATTTTTGGTACCAACAATTAAAAATTGTTTTCCCTTACTTGCTGCATCAAAAACTAAATCACAAGCTTCTGATAAAAAACGAGCAGTTCTAGTGAGATTTGTAATATGAATACCTTTATGCTTTGCATAGATATAGGGCGCCATTCGCGGATTCCATTTCCTAGTACCATGACCAAAATGAACTCCTGCTTCCAGCATCTCTTCCAAATTTATGTTCCAATATCTTCTTAACATTTCTCCTCACACTTCCTCTCTCTCTTTTTTTTTATGAATAATAAAAGAGAGACGAGGCACCTTGAAATAAATAATTGTTCCGATGGAACCTTCTCTTCTACCGGAGATTGGTCGTTTATAAACGAGCCAAGTCATTAGTCATTACTTTACTATTCATAAATTTCTTTATTACATTAATTTATGAATTATTTTATTTATTAAATTTATGAAGTAGTTAACAAATCAAATGACCAAAACAAATCAAACATCAAACAACATAGTTAAAAGGACGAATCCGCTTTCTCTTTCTTATGCTAAGTAAGTTAAAAATAATTAAATCCTATAAAAGATCGATCTGATGTACTATATAAATTCTTTGAAATGCAAGAATCAAAAAATTTTCCGTGGTGGAAGAAAATATCTCTCATTTCCATTTCCCCACGAAGAAATTCTTTTTTTTTTTTCGAAAAGAATGTTGTTATGCTGCCTTGAAGAGGGTACTAATCCTTTGAATCCGGTTCCGGCGGGTATCATATTCCCTAGAACAACGTTCTCTTTCAGTCCTTTCATCCAATCAATACGGCCCCGAAGAGCGGCTTTTGCTAAAACTCGAGCAGTTTCTTGGAAACTTGCTTCGGATATAAAACTTTGAGTATTCAGGGATGCTCTTGTTATTCCCAATAAGATGGCTCGATAGTAGATCGCTTCTTCTAAAGCGCGTCCCGTTCGTTCCGCGCGTACTAATCCAATGAGTTCCCCTGGTAAAAAAATATTAGACATTCCATCTTCTGAAACCAAGACTTTTGATGTTATTTGACGCACAATAATTTCTATATGCCTATTATGGATCTGCACCCCCTGGGATCGATAAACCTTTTGTATTTTATTAACCAAAGAGATACGACTTTGCACTATAGTTAGTTCAGCACCAATCAAGAATCCCCAAGGAATTCCAATAATTTTTGTTATACGTTCGTTCCAACCCTCAACTCTCTTTTCTAGGTTCATCGATATTGAATCAATCGAACGCACTTCTAACACTTGTTCTACTTTTGGAAGACCCTGCGTTATATCACCAGATCTCGATTTTTCATATATAAATGTAACTAAGGTATCTCCTTCGTAAAGGATTTCGCCATAATCCCCATGAACAGTTGCTCCTGGAGTAGCCAAATAAGGCTTGGCCGTTCTTATTACTATAGAATCAACACGAACAATTAAAACTTGACCCGATTTTAGGGGTGGTCCCTTTTTGGATATACATACATTTTCACAAATAAACTGCCCAAGACTCACTATTGTGGACATTTCCTCACAATTATTATTATGATAAAAATGATGGAGAAAATACCAACTCAAATTGAATGGATTCAAAAAACTATTACTACATGGGCTGATATTAGAAATTCTCCTATTTTCATCCATTAAATAATATTTTTGAAGTACTTGAAAAGTTTGTTTTAAATTGCTAAGCTGCAAATATTTCACTAGCGAGGTCTGATTATAAGTTATTAAAGGGTAAAATGATGAATCAAAATCCGAAATTTGAGGGACTGTTCCTAAAGGGCCCAACAAATTCTTAATTGGAATTAGAGGATCTTTTTTAATGGATTCTTTTATCCCATTGTAATATTTTACATCGTTGAATAGACCCATGCAAAAATAATTAGATGATGACAAAATTATAAAAGATTGGGATTCCTTATTTCTATTCAACAGCATACGAATAGTTCCGTGGTTTTGGATAAAAAATTGCCGAATCCTTGCTTTGGAATAAGTGGAATAAAATGGATTTTTATTGATACGATCTGAGCCATTATCATAGATCAATCCAGAACCCGACGGATCATTCCTTTTTCTGATATACAAAATATGTGATTTCACTAAGTCGATTCTTAAGAAATATCGAAGCAGCCCTTTTGTACTTACTTCAACAAAGGAAGCGTGGGCCTCTTCGACGGAAGAACTTTTGTTGTCTTGGTCCCAATTCAAGACTAAACAAGTCCGAACTAGTTGAATACTTGTGTCATAGATTCTCCAAGTTGCTTTGCCATTTCCATAAAGGATATAGTTGACAACTCCAAGTTGCATATTATCCTTTTCTCGAAAGAGATCCTGGGGGAAGAGTGTTACTAAATTTATACCGTCCGCTATTTCATATGTGCTTACAGGTCGAACCAAAACAAAAAACTTTTTTTTGCTAGGTGTGATCCGTTGGACATAGATCCAATTTTTCAATTGTTTTGATTTCTTATAATTTGTTTTTCCCGCTCCTGGTGGTATCAAGATACCACTGTGTCGAGATATTTTATCTTTTTCTCCAGGAAAATGGATACCTCCGGAAAAGATTTTAAGTTCAATCTTTTTTTTTTTTTTCTCCACTCGGACCAATCCGGCCATTTGACTTCTTGTATTTAACGTGATTTGTGTATTTACTCCAATGAGACTATTGTTCCGTACCATTATAGAAGAGGATTCGGATAAAATATGTACTTCCTCGGGAATGAAAAAAAATAGATCTACTTTCATTTGGTATTTTTGCTTAAACTTTTTGACCCCGCCATATTCAATTACATTATCTTTTTTGATGATTGAATGCGCCCCTACCGTCCCATATTTTATAATTCCTGAATTGTTTCTTCTGTATTGAGAATCGTCGAAAAAACCAAGAATACTCTTTCTACGGAAAATACCATTTATGGGTATTTCAATCGAGATACCTGAACCGGGATATGGGATGAATTCTTTCTCTTGTTCTTGAATTGATTGGACTGGAATAAGAAATCTATTTCTTCGCCTCTTTGCCAATAAATACGAATTCTCTCGGAGAATAGTGGAATATAGGAAATGATAATGCCCAGTCCCTACGATTCGATTTAATTTTGAATAATCAAAAAGAATATCTTCTTTTTTATCAAATTTTTTATCAAAAAAATCCGAACTCAAAAATTTGTGTCTTTCTTGATCATCATTTACTGAGAAGCTAGAAATATATCTTCTTTCGGTAGAAGTAGAAATAGAATGAATGTTTATTTGATCTTGATCCTTGTGGAGCGAAAAAGGAACTACATTAAATTTGCATGAACCCCCCGATAATATCCACAAGTGGCTTGTTTTGGGTAAAATATGTACATTACTATACTTAAATTCGGGCAAATGGTACACATCGGTACTCCAGTGCATTTCCCCCTGTAAGTCAGAATAAATATGTTTTCGAACCCTCTCTTTAAAATTGAAAGTGTATGTTCCCGCGCGAATCTCAGCAATCACTTGTTCTGATTTTACATATTGGCCATTTTGAACTAAAAGAAAACTTTTTGGTGGAATAGTTACCTTATGTAGAATACCCTCACTCTTAATAATTACATATAAGTCCATAGAACATAAAAAGGCAGGATGCCCATGACGCGTACGTGTAGGCTCAAGCAAATCCTCATTGAATTGGATTTTTCCATTAGAAGGGGCCCGTACATGTTCTGCAGTACCCCCCGTAAATACTCCACCGGTATGAAAAGTTCTTAATGTTAATTGAGTTCCAGGTTCTCCAATGGATTGCCCCGCAATAATACCTACAGCTTCTCCCAACTCGACCAGGTCGCCATGAGTGGGACTCCGACCATAACATAATCGACAGATCCAAGATGTACTCCTACAAGTAAAGGGAGTTCTAATATATATTGGTTGTGTTCGAAAAGTTATGAATTGGGTGACAAGCCCAATCCCAATATCTTGATTTCGAATGGCAATGCATCGCGGACCCATATATATATTGTCTGATAATACACGACCAATTAATGTTTGGATAAAAATTCTTTCTGGCAGTGTCCTATTTCGAGGACTTGCAGAAATGCCTCGAGTAGTGCCACAATCTGTTCTACGTACAACAATGTGTTGAACTACTTCAACAAGTCTGCGCGTAAGATATCCAGCATCTGATGTTCGTACAGCAGTATCTACAACTCCTTTTCGGGCTCCGTAGCAAGAAATTATATATTCTGTTAAAGAAAGTCCTTCGCGTAAATTGCTTTGAATGGGTAAATCAATCATTTGCCCCTGGGGATCCGACATTAATCCTCTCATACCTACTAATTGATGTACTTGAGATGCATTTCCTCTAGCTCCTGAAAAAGACATTATATGGACTGGATTAAACGGGTCAGTCATCCTAAAATTAAGATTCATTTCTTGTCGCAAATATTCACTTGTAGCATACCATATCTCGATAGATTGGCGTAATTTTTCTACTGCGTGTACATTCCCAAAATGATGGTGTTTTTCCAAAATCAAACTTTGTTCTTCAGCATCTTGTACTAGCCATTCCTTAGAAGGTATTGTTAAAAGATCATCAATTCCTAATGAAATGGATATAGCAGTTGCTTGCTGAAAACCTAGAGTTTTTACTTGATCTAAGATATGCGATGTATATGCCATTCCAAAATGATCTATGAATCTGCTAATAAGTCGTTTAATGGCAGTTCCGTCTATCACTTTATTGTGAAATACCAGATTGGCCCGTTCTGCCATACGTACCTCCCTATTCCAATGAGTTGGATTCGACAATGGGTTTGAGTCAATGATTGGAAAACTTCCTTTTCTCGATCTTAAATTGCACAGAAAGTCAGGTCAGGGAAGGGACTCGAGTCCTAGTTGAACCGGAGAAACCCAAATTCACCCCGCCCCGGTGTCTGTCTTTGAATTTAGCGACCCTATAATTAAGTATAGGTATCATATAAGCAGGCCCGACAAAAACCTTGTACAGCTTCTTCCATTTCTCGATAAAGAGAAATATGACCAATAGTGGTTCGGAGGTATATCCAAAGAATTTCTTTTTTTACACTTCTTATTATCAGATAGTGTCCATAAATCTCATGATAAGTACCCAAAGATTCATAGTGAACTTCGATGGGAGTTTCTCTTGAAGCAATAACGCGTTGATCTAGTCGCCACCGAAGCCACAAAGGACTATCTAAATGGATTCTTTTCTGTCGATAAGCCCCAATTGCATCATGGGAATTACAAAAAAAGAGTTCTTTTGTATACCTATAGTTATTATTGTCAATTCTTTCATTTTGATAGTTTCTTCGATTACATGGATTATATCTATTTGCACAAATACCTCGACGATTCCTACTTGTTAATATATAGAGACCAATAAGCATATCTTGGGTCGGTACAGAAATAGGATCCCCAATAGCTGGAGACAAGAGATTCATATGAGAAAACATAAGTAAACGAGCCTCCGCTTGAGCCTCTAAAGACAAAGGTACATGAACAGCCATTTGATCCCCATCAAAGTCTGCATTAAATCCCTTACAAACCAATGGATGTAAACAAATAGCACGCCCTTCCACTAAAATGGGCTCGAATGCCTGTATCCCTAATCTATGCAGAGTAGGCGCTCTATTCAGCAATACAGGATGCCCCTGCATAACTTCTTGAAGTATTTGCCATACAATCGGCCCCTTTTCGCGAATTTTACTCTTAGCAACTCCTATGTTCGAAGCAAGATGTTGTCTAATTAGACCGCGAATTACAAATGTCTGGAAAAGCTCTATTGCTATTTCGCGAGGCAACCCACAGCGATGTAATGAAAGTGAGGGGCCAACAACAATGACAGAACGCCCCGAATAATCAACTCGTTTCCCAAGCAGAGTCTCG